CAGAATCTGGAAGAGGGGCGCTTTTTTTTATCCTTCTTTGTCCGTTAATTTAGTTCCTAGGGTTTCTTTTCTCGCGGGATAGAGCAGTTTGGTAGCTCGCAAGGCTCATAACCTTGAGGTCATGGGTTCAAATCCCATTCCCGCAACATTTATTTAACAAAAAAGTAAGACTTCACCCTATTAACTAGTACGTCATTAACACTTTTTTGAGGGCGGAAGTTATTATATTACAGTGAACTATAACAATACAGTCAAAACTATAACAATACAGTCAATTAGAACAAATCCTCCATCCTCTTAAATACATTGCCTGGGCGGATAGCGGGAATCGAACCCGCGTCTTCTCCTTGGCAAAGAGAAATTTTACCATTCGACTATATCCGCATTTTTTGTTTTTGATACTCTTGAGACGAAGAGTCTGGATAATATTTGGTCAAAGCTAGGTCGGATACTCTCGTGAGGAGGATTTTTTTATTAAATTCCAACACAAAACCAATTCAAATTAGAAATGTCAAATTAGAAATGATTATTAATCAATATTATTATTAATTATTATTTTAATATTAATATATTAATAAAATACTAAAAATAAAATAATAATAATATATATATTTAATTATATATCATTAATATACATTATACAAAAATTTTGATTTTATTACACTATACAATTATATAAATTAGAAATATTATAAAAAAATAATGAAAACCATTCTATATATTAAAAAAATTCGATATTTCAATATAGAAATATAGAAATTTATATAATATAAATAAAAATATAGAAATGAAAAAATATTCAAATTCATATTAAAATTGTTTAAATTTTTTTTTATTTCATTCATCATTAAAGTTCTATTTATCTTTTTCAAGTTACAGAATCCGCAAGTTTAACGGACCCCTCCCTCTATCTGTTATTATTTTTATTTTATTTGCTTTTTGGGGACTTATCGAGATTGTATTGAATTTCAATGTGTTTCGCAATCCAAGAAATTCGTGGGAGGGGTCCGCTTTGGATCTGGAAACGTATAGATTCAAGAAATAAGAGAATTAAGGATACCCACCAGAAAAACTAATCCAATCCATAATGATGTACCCGAAAATACAAGATTTTTGTTACTCACCCAACCATCAGGAGAAGCAAAAACTACGGGTACACTAATCAGTAAGATTAACGAAGTAGCAATTAATGCAAAAACAGCCAATTGGAAAGCAATAGTCATGTTTCTAATCCTCCAAGGTATCAACAAAAGAACTATACCATTTGATCCCTCTATCGTATCGGATTAATAAAATGCAGCATAGAAGAATTTTACCATGAATCCGTTGAGTCTACCGGATTTATTTCCTCCAAAGTTTTTGCCGCTTTTATTCGGGCATGGGGTCAAGGGTTATTTTTTTGACTTCACATTCACAAACAAATATGCAAGGTAGATTGCGTCTCATCTATCTATATATACAGATAGATAATTCACACACGATATCTTTCTATAGATAGTGATGGTACCAACTATGTTCTATTCGGTGGAATAAAAATAAAATAGAAATTATCTTTCGGAGAGATGGCTGAGGGGTTGATAGCTCCGGTCTTGAAAACCGGCATAGTTCTTCGAACTATCGAGGGTTCGAATCCCTCTCTCTCCTTTTGCTGGATGAAGAGATTTCTTTCTTTATTGGTTTTTCCCGGCTTCTTAAGTTAAGAAGACTCTTAATATGAATAAGAATAAAAAGGCTCGGCTATTCCACCCAGCCGAGCCAGAAAAAAAGTATTAGATAGAAAAAAATGAGTTGAAAAGAAAGAAAATACTTTTTAAATATGACCTGATTCCCTCAATACGTATGGCGGAATCAAACCGATTCCGACGTGAAGCATTGGATCCCCCGTCTCAGTTAAGAGGAGTCATGAAAAGAACAGGCTCAAGATCACGATCAATTCCCTTTTCAAATCCCGCTGCGGCTGCGCGAGCTCTTCCCGCGTGCCATAAATGACCCACGAATAGGAAGAATGCCAGAACAAAATGAGAGGTAGATAACCAACTTCTCGGAGAGACATAATTAACTGCATTGATCTCGGTAGCTACACCACCTACTGAATTTAAAGAACCTAAAGGAGCGTGAGTCATATATTCCGCAGACCGACGTTCTTGCCAAGGTTGTATATCTTTTTTCAACCTACTCAAGTCCAAACCATTTGGACCCCTTAAGGGTTCTAACCAAGGAGCACGCAGATCCCAAAAGCGCATAGTTTCTCCCCCAAAAATGACTTCTCCCGTCGGGGAACGCATTAGATATTTACCTAAACCTGTGGGTCCTTGAGCGGATCCCACGTTAGCCCCAAGACGTTGGTCTCTAACTAGAAAAGTAAATGCTTGAGCTTGAGAAGCTTCTGGGCCAGTCGGCCCGTAAAACTCACTAGGATAAGCCGTATTATTGAACCAGACAAAGCAACACGCAGTGAAACCACAAACGGATAAAGCGCCTAAACTATAAGATAAGTAAG